GCAGCAAGGATGGTGCATCGCCTATTTTTCGTTCTCGCTCGGGAGCCAAAACGAACACGCCTGATACCTACTGTACTGGACCTTCGACCAGGCATTCTACCCTTGTCGAATCGGAACCAACCACCACTGCATTGCGCTCGAACAGTGGAGCGGCCGCCGGCCGGCAACTTCCGTACACAGATATAGATTCATTCTTTGTACCTGGTCCAACCTCACAACCCTTCGCGGGTTGGTCAGAAGTAAGTCTTGTTTGGTAAAACGGAATTGGACAAAGCAAAGAAAAGAGAGTGCTCGACCGGAACAACGGCCAACAAAGACCGTCATTACATAGATAACTGCTCCTCCCCTTATCCGTCTTTAAGGCGAACCAACCGTACTAAGGCTGGAAAGAAAGAGACCTCACCTTCTCGTAGATGGTGTCAGTGAGAGCAACTTTTTTATCCCCCGTTGACCTTCTTTTTTAGATTAGATAGAATCTTCAATGAGTGGAAAGAAGCAACCTTACTAAGAAAGGTGCTTGTTGAGTAAGGCCGGCTTTAGAGCCCAAGCCCAAGCCCCTAAAATATGATGAGAAGAAGAGGCTTTTCTTTTCCGCACCAATCCTTATTTACTACTACATCTTTTTGGGGGTGTATAGCTCAGTTGGTAGAGCATTGGGCTTTTAACCTAATGGTCGCAGGTTCAAGTCCTGCTATACCCAAACCTACCTTACACTATACTATTAGTAAGGATGCGTAGTAGCGTTCAAAGATCACTCTTTGGCCTTTAGACTCGCTTCAGCGACTTCGCCCTTTAAGTGACAAGGGGGGCGCTCCAAGTCGAAAGCGATAGCGAATCCCGAACTTGCCCACGCTCATCCAAACCGGCCTCAAAAAGCGATCGGAAAGCGAAACCCTTCCTTCCAATCCAAGCCAGCGAAGCCGCCCCTATATCTAACCACCGCTCCCCCCGATCACATATTAGCTCGATTTTCTTGACGGCTTGAAGGCGAAGCCGCCTATTTCTTAGGGCAAAGGGCGCTCCCTCCTCCTAACTCCTTCCACTTCTCCCAGGGGCAGGGACTACGGCTTGACCTTCGGGGAATAACTCCGTGGGACCCCTCTCCTTCTAGGGCGCCTAGATAGTGAAAGGTTATCCCTTTGCTTAGCTGGAAGCTAAGCAAAGTCACGAAGCTGGCTGACTACGCTCGAGCAGAGCTCAGGCCCGGAGGTGGTGGCTGAACTCGCCGCAGAGTTCAGGAGCGAGCAAGACTCTCTTGGTGAATGCAATAAGAATCGGCTGCTTGCCGCAGCAGAGCTTAGAGGACGAGTATGGGGTAGAAAAAGTCCACTCTATTATAGCGGTCTTGGCTAAGGGTTCTAACTAGGAACTAGGAAAAACGAGAGACCCTATTTGGATGAAAAAAGTGACGATAAAGAAGAAAGACAATTGCTCTGACTTCCCTCGGGAAGGGAATAATGAGAAGAATTCATCCCTCTACTGAAAAGTGGTCGTGAAAGGAGACTGCTTTTGCTTTGAATGCTTACCCAAGCTCTTTGACAGACTCGGCTGTGAACAAATCCTCTCTTAGAGAATCGACCGTTCACTCATGCTTTCATGGGAACAAGGAAGAAGCGGTCTTATCTGCTGTTGCCGTTGCCGATCTGATCTTTTCTTTCCTGGGTGTGGACGAGACTTTGTCTTCTTAGTCTTCCGCTTGAACGGTGATATCTATAATAAGGAATACCTGTCGCAAGGTAAACAGGAGTTCCCGGCTCAAGCTAAATGATACCGGCGCAAGGTAAGTCAATTCTTTAGTTTAGGGAAGGATGCCGCTATTAGAAGCACTATAAAATGAGAAACTTAATATTAACAATGGAAATATCATATTAGGTAGGGTAAAGACCCTGGCCTGCTCCGAAAATGCTGTGAGAAAGGGAAGATCTTGGTTCTGGAAGAAGCGGGTTCCGGCCCCTCCGCATCAAGATAGTCAATCGAGAGAAGTCTTCATCCTCAAGTCTTGTTCGGTCAAAAAGAACTGTCTGTCCACTGCTTTCCAGTCTTCGCTTCGCCCCTGCTCACTTGGATAAAAGCAGGGGCTCGCCAACCGACTTACAGCCGACTACATCATCAGTCTGGGGCACCTGCTAGCGCGTTGAAGTTAATGGTTCAACATTAGGGGATTCTTGTATAGGAGTCACAACGATGTGGAACATCTATATAGAAGCTAGTGAGCGAGGAGCAGCCTAGTTGTAAGCAAAGAAGTTCTCTTTCAGGCAAGTTTACAGCCGGCCTGTTTTGAGGTCCTTTTTTGAGTCTCAATCAGGAAAAGCCAGCAGTAGGGATGATTTGAGGGCAAAGGCTAATAGAATAGATCGTGGGAGGACCCTTTTCTTTTTTGGTTCCATGCTAGCTCCTTTTTAGCCAGTTTCTTGCCCCTTCTCACAAGTACTTTGCCCTTGCTAAGCCATTCCTTTCGGTTTGAGATTCAGCATGCAGTCTGCTATTCCCTTTATAGAAGGAGTTTATAGAACTCTTCCTGCTATTGCCATTGCTCAATAATAGCTCATATTGTTTTTTCCTGTAGAGCTGGCTATATCTTTCCCTGGGATGACTAAGATAGAGATTTCTTCCCTGTGGGAGTGTTAAGGGTTGGAGTCATAAGCTAAACTAAACCTCTGGAAAAAAAGAACCTAGTGATGGGCTGTAGTTGCTTAATTCCCTTTCAAGTCTTATATTGGGCCAGTGAAAAAGCTTTCCATCCGTCCAGTCCTTCTCTCTTCCTCTTTTAAGATTGGATATGTCTACCATTTCAATGGATGGCCCGCAGAAATGCTTCTTCCTGCGAGTGGAGGTGACCTTACATAGTAGTAGTTGATAGGGCCCTTTCCCTCTACCTTAGAGTGGTATCTAGTTGGAGTCCTTTTTCAGTGTCGGATTAGCCTTCACCTTCCAATAAAGAATATGCTTCTCCCTCTTTTCCAAAGTGAGTTTTCAAGTCTTTCAATTGCAGTACCAGTTTCTAGCGATCTCCTTCGGACCCCCCTACTCCTAGTCCTATTGAAATTTTCCAAGGCACCCACAGGTATAAGGCAGCAAGCGACTAGGTTTCATAGGCGGTAAGACTTTCCCATAGAATTACCCATAGAAGTAATATGCGGGCATAGTTTACACTCGTAGGTAATCAGGTAAGCAAGTAGGGATAGCTTCGGATATGGAAGCACAAGCCAGTGATAAAGGTAGTTTCCCCTCTTCCCTCTTGGCATTGTCCCAGTAGCCATTGCTACTATTCACTTATGAATATTGGCATTGTAGGAGTCATTACAGTAGTTTCTATCCTAGCATTCAAAATGACCCGCATTCGCCTTCGTGGCAGTCTCTTGTCTTGGATTTTAGGCAAGCAGAAGGATAAGACATAGATTTCTTTGAGTGGGAGTTATCCATATAGGTCATAGATAGATTGATTTCCATGAGAGTTGAGAGTCAAATAGCACTAGTAAGAGGGATACGACTATAGGTTCTAAGAGATAGATTTTCCTGGTCAGTCTAACTAGATTCTAGGTCATCTAAGGTAAGAAAGCATAGTTTATATGCTGATCACCAATTCAACTGCCAGAGTCTTCTAGAATGCGTTATTTGGCACTTTAAGCTAATCAACGTAGGATCTATCATCAGAGGTCAGAAAAGGAATAAATTGTTAGAGAACAATGGCCTCTGAGTGATGGCTTTGGCAAGTCCCTGATTCACCAATTCATTCTTTAACACCGCGGGAGAAGGAAAAATGGTTCAGTCTGTGATTAGATAGGATAGGCCAAGGCCAGCCCCAGGTGCGACCCGAAACTTTTTCAATGAAGAAGGAGCCGTTAATGAATTGCCTGAAGCAAGGGGTGACTCCTTTCAAGCCGGAAAAGGGCGCATTCGATCACGAAAGACCGTATTTATCGCTGTTGGATAATCCTTTCTTTCAATAGTTATATATAATAAGTACTTTCTCTATCAGTCTAGCTACGTACCTTCCATTGTAAGGCAAATGTCTTCTCTTCCCTGACTTCTTATGGAAGTAATGCATGCCCATATAGGGGAAGCTTCGGACTGTACTTCACCAAAGCGAAAGAGACGAACTCCTATATTCTTAAGATAGAACCACTTATTCGTGCTCAAACAGGACTTCCTGAGTGCCCGAAGGGAAGGGGACACGGTCGGACGTGGGCATTTCAATAATTCATATTTCCTGCTCGCCGTTATGCTATGTTATGTTTCAGTGCCATGATGGTCTGCCAGTGGCATGGTCTTTCTTCCATGTACATGTTTTTCTTGAATATTCATATGCCTAAGTGAAAGCACCCTTCCCTGAAGCTTCCCCGCCTTGCTCTTCTAAGTCCCTTTACAGGAAAGCGAATAGGTGCGGATGTAAAACTGTCTAGTTCCTGTTTGACTCTGAAAGCAAGTACTTTATTTGCCCGGAAACTCAGACTTCCACGAGATATCACAGTGGGGCTAGACTAGAAGAGTCCTTTGGCAGTAAGTGCTTTAGTCCGGTTTTCACCAGCTCCAATACCCGGAAAGGGATGTCGAAATAAAGTTTGCCCCCTTCTTTCTAATTTATAAGTAGGGACCCGTAAAGCTAGTTAGAGAAGCTCGTGAGTCTTAGGCCCGGATCACCCATTTTGTCCAGCTTTTGAGGGAATGATAAGTAGCTCGCAACCAAAATGAAGGTATGATTCAATCATCTTTGATAATGCCTTTGATAGTGCGATAGTCTCTTTAGCAAGTAGGCCAATCCGGGAATGAACTAGCCAGCCAGTTACTGTAGCCAGGATTCTTTCTCAAGCCTTTATGATACTCTTTCTTGCACTATATAGAATAGTAAAGGAGGGAGTAATAAAGTGTATGTACTACGCCAGTGAAAGCTCTAGTCGAGAGTCTTTAAGGGAATCTTCTTTCTGCCAGTAGTAGCTAGCGCGAGGTGCCATAATGAAGGGAAGCGAATCAAGTAGGGGCTGATTCTAAACTAAGGGCATATCATCTTGGAAGGGAAGGTGAAATGGAGGTAAGGTAGTTGCAAAAAAGCTAACAAAAGAAGAAAGAGCATCAGTCATGTCAGATAAAGGAAGTCTGTGTACGTCTAATCTAACGTATTTAGAAAGAAGTTTAGGAATTCAGTTAAGCAGGTCTTGTATAAAGGCGGAAGGTTGATTCTAAGACCCCAGCGTAGTGCTAGACCATAGGTTCCAGCTACTTGTGGTTGGTCAGTGATTTCCTTTAGGTAATTTGAGAAAGTAAATATTACTTCTAACCCTCTGACTAAGTTGAAGCTAGGGAAGAGAGAAAGAATTGAACACTAAGCCAATTTCCATAAACATAGAGGAAGATAGAGGTATGCCTATAAGCTAAGGAAGACTGTCTTCAGGGAAGATAGACAAGACTGACGTCGTACTAGATCAACCATTTTATACTCTTATGATTTTTTGTGTTTCAAAATCGCAGTCCCCTTTGTAATCTGACATGAAAAAGATATTATAAAACAGCTCCCCTTCCATACGCTTTTGATTTTCGTGCTTGCCTTGCGGCGCGCTACTCTTCTTAGCTGCAACCACGAGCGCTTACTCTAAGAAAAGGGGCAGCGCAGACAGAGAGAGCAGGAACAGCACAGACAGAACGGAGCTCGAGTGATTGTTCCGTCGGAATCACACTTTAACTGAATGAAAAGCGCTTGCGAGCAAAGGTTTTATGAGAATCTTTAGTAGAGCCCGGAGCTTATATTCTTTTCTCTAGACTAACGTAAGGGAATCGAATCTCATAACCAATGTATAATGGATTCCCGTAGGTTTGATTGAAGTGCGAGTGAAGGAAATTAGAAAAGAGCAGTACGCGGAGGAAATGAGAACACGGAGGTGCGTTAGTCAATCGAAGCCCTAGTAAGTCGCATTCCTGAAAGAAGGTTATGTGTTCTCCCATTCGGGAAAGAAGCTTTTCTTTTCGCGGTTCGATACTCTTCATTCTGACTCGAAGAGCTAAGACAGAGCTATAGTACCAGAATCACACTCACCTAACCGACCCGGGCATCTCATTTCATAACCTAAAGTACCACTGCCAGGGAATCCAAGGCGATAACCGACTGAAGCTTGATAACCCCCGGGAAACGCATATAATTTGAGGCAAAAAACCTTTACTTATCTAAGTTGAATGTTAATGCTAGCGGCAGGAAATGAGACTGGAAGACTTTCCAAAAGACTGGAAGGGGAGAAAGCTCTTTTTCTTTTTTTTTTTTTAGTGGAGCAGCAACCCGCGGATCCCTTTCTTCTCCTCCAAACAATCTTTCTCTAATAATAATAAACAAAGACTTCTCAGACATAGTTGTTTTAAACCTAATTTCGAAAAACTCTCTCCCCGCTGCTATTCTATTAATCAAAAAACTTTAAGCTGAAAACAGATAGATACTGATTCCAACCTAACGAGCAAGCCCGCTCTCGCTTCACATTTGCTATATTCTTTTACGCCTATGAAAGTTTATGGCAGATAGACCTCATTCTTGCAACCTATTCTCTTTATCTTAGGAAAGATCTATAAAGTTCTAAAAGCAATCTTTTATTACGATATCACTCATCGCATCTCGAAAGAGAAAGAAATAGCTAGCTTCTTTCTTTGTTAAGACTTCCAAACAACCTATTCTTCTTGTAGAACCGCTTATTATTATTACAATCCCCTTCGCTCTCTAGTGATTGCAGCTCCTCTCCTATCTTCCTATTCTTGCGTTCTCTCTTTGAGATATCTGCAATCTATTTGTATAGTATAAAAAGAAGAAAAAGTTGTTCTTTCTTCCTCCTTTGCTGCTCTAAGAAAATTCCTGCACCGACACGACCTCTCTAAAGGATCAGGACCATCAGAGAGTAATGGTTTTAATGGGTCGTCGATCTCTTTCTGCCTACGGGCCTCCTCATAACCTGAACTGGACCTGCATTTCCTTGCGGTTCCTAAATAAAATAGCATAACTGGTTGGGGCCTGAGTACTGTTAGCTATAATTTACTGGTTCAACCCTTCGCCAGTAAGAGTTTTCACTGAGGGCGAGTCGCTTGTGCTTCTTTCTCCTATCGGGTTTACATCCATATGAGGCTGACTTACCCTCTTTCGAAAAGTAAGTAAAGCTGTCAATCCAGTAAGAAAGGCACTAAGAAAAATTTCATCTATTCGACATCGGCACAGGCTGCAAAGGAACCAAATACCTCAATCGGAAACTCTTTCTGAGCCTCGCTCTACTACAGGAAAGCTAGCATTCGGAATAGCCGTGCCGTACCCGTCACTCTTATTATTATTTCATAACCTCGTGCTTTACCTCTTATTTTCTTCTGGTTAGCTAGCCCGCCTATCAGCTATGCTTCGGAATCACACCCTTCTACTCCGTATTCGCCCCTTAATACGAGTCTTCCCATTTTATCGCTTCGCTCCTATAATAAGAGGTAGTCAAGAATAGCGTTTATCTACGAATTGCGATGAGGCCCATAATCAAGTGTGTGAAGCTAGCCCACTAGGTAACTATGACAAGTGAAAACACTTTATACACGAAAGATGGTAGCTAGATGGCTCTGTAGCCGTAGACCTTGCCGGGGAAGTCTTGATTCAAGAGCTATGATGGAATTTCTTGAATTAAGAGTTTCCCCTGGTAAGTTCCAGATTTTGAATTGAAGAAAATCAATCTCGTTTAGAAGAGAAAGAAAAAACTTTCGGATTGACGCAGATAAGCAGGTAAGACCACTAATGCCACATCAATGAAATCCCTCTCTAAAAGGCAATGCAATAGCAATTTCCTCTCTTTCTTTCAAGTAGAAACTTTGACAGCTAGTCCAGATGGGACCTTTTCTCTCAAGTTCTTAGGCGGGGGCAGGATTCTTGTAGGCCAGTCTCAGGAGTTCTAAACCTGGGTTCCAGGGATGGCTCTATCTCGGTTGTGGAGCTAATCAGCTCTATCAGACCGCCTGCCTCCACAGTGAAGCTTCCGGCCACTGCTTCCACAGCAAGACAGGAGTAGAAGTGAGTGCTTCAGGCTTCGACGCTCTCAACCTGGTTTGGATCGTTTGACTATGGCTTCGTGTTCTTTACAATCATAAGCTCGATCACGAGGGTCCAAATCAGGGTCTCCATCTCGCCTTATTAAATAAGTTCGGGCAAATCTACATTTTCAGAAGTTATAGGTATAGCTCAGGAGATGGGATTGGATTCGGAATTATAATTGGCTCTGCATCATCTGGAACTAAAAAAGTTTCGGGGTCTTGATTTCATATTTAATCTGCATATGGAATTAGAACCGGGCTACCCTATGATCGTGATTTGATCATCATTAGGTGGTGAGAAACCACGCCTTATGACGAAAGAAAGGGGAGCTTACGTCCGATCAAGACACCAGTCTGCCCTCTAATAGAGGGTGCTACGGAAGAAATTAGGCACTGAACTGAGGTTTAGCAGTGCTTATCACTCAGGACGGCCAGACTCCAGTCGTCGGGTTTACTGGAAGACTTGCTGAGGAGCTTAGTGCAAGGGAGACCGAGCAAGTGGGAATAAGTTCTTCCAACTTCAGACTTTGCCTATAAAAACGATGTGAATCGGCCTATGTTAAGTAAGGGGGGAAGTAACTATTCGAAGTGGTGTATGGTAAGAGGACTAACAATAAGGGGGAAGCGCAGCGATCAAAGCTTTGGTTTAGGGCCCACTTGGTTTAAACGAAAGAAGAGATCTTTCTAGCGATTCAGTTCCTAGAGGGTTCCAAACCAAAGATATTATGAGGGACAGACTTCTTGTGCATCGCCTGGGTCAAAGGAATGCCACTGTTTCTGAAACCGAACTAAACAGGATTGTGGAGCTAAAAGGGAAAATTCTGACTAGAATGTCAGAATTGGATTTCAACCCATTCTGGGATCAACACCGAAACACACTGATTCGAGACTACATGCGGCCTCCCCGCGGAGGAGAATTCAAGATCTCCGTTTTGGAGGCCAAATTACAATACAACATTTGTTTGGTGAGAATGCCACGAGCTCCTATATATCTACCTATAAGACAAGGAAAAGTCATTCAATTCTTCCTGAGAAAGGCTCAGAGCCCTGCAGTCTTCTTTGATCGGAACTCTCTTTTTCATCCTAGCGTAGAGATTGATTCTCTCTTCTGACCTCTTTCCTTGCGGCTTGGCGACTCTGAACTCACTTATTTACTTACAACAAACATTCAGAAGTTGAGTGGGAATAGCAGGACAAGCACGAAGACTCGTAAAGTCCTACGAAAGCTGATTATGGATACGTAGGATGAGGAGAAAAGGAAAAGACTATGTTACGAAGATTGGGCTGTAAGTTCATACTTCTTATGCCGTAGGTCAATCAACATTTCGAAGATGGAACTCATCAGAAAAAGTCTAAAACAGTGTTCCAGAGGTTGGGAAAGCAAAGGCTTAAGGTGCAAGACAGACTAGGGCCTAAAAGACCCAAAAAAGAAGGTGGCAGAGACAAAGGCAAGCAGAGAGACTTCAACAGGCCGATGTAAGAATGAGAGAGCTGTTGGAAGAGAAGATGGATGAGCATCGGTCCAAAGAGCCTACACCAGAACTTAAGCCAGTACAACCACCAAGGTTTTTCAGGAGGCTCTTCAAGACCTAAGGAGAGGCTTGTGGAGGACAAGGCACCAAACAAGCAATGGGTCATCAAAACAGATTGGAATCGACCTCAGAGGGTACAAAAGTGGGTACAAGATGCTGGAAAGCAAAATAGCCTTAACAACAAGTGTCAAAACAAAAGATGGAAAAAATTTTACCAGCATCGTTTGGACCAAAGGCTGGGCAAGCCGCAGTCTTGAATGGGGATGTGATTGAACCAGAAGAGGAGAGAAAGAGGCATGATGTGGTAATGGCTTTTTTTCTATTTACTTTTTTTATTAAGTTAAGAGTTATCATCCCTTTCAAGGAAAGGGCCTTTACAGCTGGATCTTCTAAAGTAAAGTAAAGAGAGTTCTCTTTTAGCCAGTAAGGTAAGCTAGTGAAAGCAAGCGAATAGATAGCGAGTTTACAGGGTAAGCAGCGAGCTATAGGAAAAGAAGGCTAAAGGGCTAAGGGTTACAGTTCCTTTCCCGACGCTTTCATTTATTTGAGGTCCAGTCGCCGTATGCTTAACACATGCTGGAGCGAGCGAATTGGGTCCATAGAAGAACTCCCTAGGCGATAATAGGTTGCATGGAAAGCGGGTTATAGGTCCCTTTTAGTAGTTGCGTCTTTCGTTCCTGCTATTGGTGGTATATTAGGGACTATTTCCAATGGGATAGCTAGTTGTTGGGCTAATCTGTGGGATGAAAGAACAAATAAGAAAGAGGGAAAACTTTTACCCATCACCCATCCGCCTTGTGAAAGTGCTCTTGCTCTGTCTCTCGTTCGTCTTCTTCCTTGCTCCATAAGGTGAAGATAAAAAACTTCATGGATGGCTGGGAATGGAGTGGCCTAAGGAAATTCTTCTATCTACTAGCCGAGAAAAGAAAGGCGTCAAGACATCTATATGACCAAGGCCTTGGTCAGCAGAATAGTGGACCCTCTCTTTTCTTTACCACCGATACGCAAACTTGATCGAGAAGCAAGATTTGGCAGATTGAAAGGGAGAGCTCTCCCGTGTGTAAAGCAAGTAACGAGACCTAACCTAAGTAAGCTAAGTCTGTCTCTTTTCATTATCTCTTAGCCTCTTACCTTCCCTCTTTCGAGCATAGTCAGTATATCTAGCTCTCATGCATCCTAGGGTAAGCTGTGTACTAAGACACCTATTGTCTTTGCTTAACACACTCCCCCTAATTTTCCAGCTATATCTCATGTTCGAACAGGTCGTCTTCAGGGCAAGTCCCGGCTCGGCCGTAAGGTCCACCAAGACAGACAAACCCGCCAAGCCGAGGAGGCAGTTAGATTAGGAAGCCTGAATACGGAAGCTGACTTAGTCTCAATCATCTTTTTTTGTTTGGTCAGAACAAGGAAAAAGCCTATGTGGTGGGTTCGACTCCCACAGGAGATTATTTACCAATCAGCAGCTTTTCATTCAAGGAAGGGCATGATTTAATCTACTATGATATTATTTCGCGGTCCTGATTGAATGAATCAACTATTTAATTTAATAGTAAATTAATCGGCTATATGGCATCTATTTTTCAAGTGCGAGAGATTTCCGCGGCCTGTAACACATGGTTATCAAGCCGTGAAGGCCCCTACTATAAATTTACTGATTTACAAACCTACCGTAGGCCCTATGGGGAAATTCAATTTCAAAAGGAAATTTTTGAATTTCTAAGATCGGAGGTCCTAGAACCGGAGGAGAGAGCGCTAACAACCTGTTCAGTTGATCTCAAAGAGCCAACCGAACCGAGGTCGGTGGAAAAAGATTAGGTAAGCATCCAAACCAGCATCAGCCGAACTAAGATATCCAGTTTATCTCGCAACATATCTAGTTAGTTTATCCTGAAGCAGCATTTCTCGAAATAGCATTCCCATAAGCAAGCAGAGAATGAAACCCTTGCTTGTTTATCCCGACGAGGAAGCGGAGCTCTCAAACAAGCCTTTCTAGCCGCATCTGAATCGGCATCCCTATCCATATCTTTATGCGCAGGGGCACCCAGATTCGAATCTGTAGAATCAATTGGAGAATCCCCATCCGCACCCGAATTGGCTAAATCTAGTATAGTAGGTGTTGTTCCGATGCGGGAATAAACTTTTTTTTTAAAGAGATAAGGCTGCAACCTAGAGAGGAGGCTTCACCGAAAGAAGAAGAAAGAAAACTCGAGTTTCTGGAAATGTTTTAAGAGGGAGGGAAGAGGAAAATTTAGAAAAAGAGAAAAAAAGAAGAAGATTGAATGAATTATCCCGAACCTGCCTCCGCCGCCGTCGCACGAACCATTTATGATGGCCGCGTCTAGGTGGATTGTGGTGCTACCATTCCTTTAGGATACCTTTCGGCTTCAGTAAAAACTCTTCCCCCTTAGTTTTTATAGATATTGAGTTTGTACGGTAACTCAACTTTGAGTATGGAATTTACTTTGTTGGTTGAGTGGAGTTACGGTAGTTCAATCTATAAAGGAAGGACAATCGATCGCACTTGGCGCAGAACCACCGTTAGGTGGCTCTTTACTCCCTAAAGACTTGCTTCTTATTTTTCTTTCACCCTTTATCCCCTTTTATATCAATAGGGAGCTACGAGCAAGTCTGCTCCAGAAAGAAAAGAAGCCAGCAGGTCCTTTTCCGCTTGATCGCTAACTCATGGGCAAAGCCGTCTTTTGCCGCCCCTCATGCAGCATATGAGCGGATCTTCACTAAAACCGGCTCTATTGGCGGATGGATAGCACCCCTCACTCTGCCATGAGAACAAAGAAAGCCACACTATCTCCTTGCAGCCCGCCGCCCTTCGGTAGTATAGTAGGATGGATAGCAAAGCCGCCTTCGGCCCTTCGCTTAATAAGCCCCTCTTCGAGCCTCTACTGAATTCCGCTCGCCCCGGTCCTTAGTAGCGTTGACAAAGTCAACGACACAAGCAAGGAGTTGACAAAGGAGAACAGCCCCCCTGTTGTTGATAGAGAGCTTACTGCCCCGCCCTTTATATTATAGTCGCGACTGTTGTCATGGAAAAAGAGTTTGTTTTTTGTCAAAGAAGCATGCTTAACACAGCCTATAGCGTAAAGGCATTCGAGCTGCGTCTAAACTAAATTAAGGGTAAGGGCCTGTACTCTCTCTTCTGTAGATACGCTATCCCTTTTTCTATGGTATGGTGGAAGGGAAGTGAGATCTACCGATTGATTTGATATTAGATGAGCGGCCGTACTATGATCGTTCGGGAGACATGGCCCCACGCGCTACACACAAGAATGAATTGTTATGCGGTCGGTAAACTATTTCTGCGGGCAGCCTATCAAATCAGATCACGTATTTTTTAATATGTCGTTCCGTCATGTACATGTATTCGGTCTTAAATTTGGATGTTCCTGCTCGTGCCCGGAGAGAGAATGGGCACGACTCCCCCTCTTCCCGTTCTACTGTCCAAAACACGCCGGCCATTCTAAGTTCTGGGGTTGGGTCGGATAGGACCAGACCAAATCGGCTGGATATGTGGAATCTGAACGGATCAGATCCAATCGGATCTGATCGTAGCTTCGAGTTCAGGTTCGGCCGGACCGGAAAGGAAGGGGACAGCGAACCTCCTGCCAAGAGGCCAAGGTTGCTTGCTAACTCTCAGCCACTTGTTATAAGGAAGTGCAGCTTGGGGGGCGGGAAGGAAAAAAGAAGGTAGATTATTCGATTCTATTTCCTCCTTTGGTAAGGATTGGCTTTAAGTGATAGAGGATGTGATTGGAATTCGTCTTTTCTTTGTTTGTATCACCGGGACACCCGAAGGGCCGACCTCGGGAGACCCGGCCCATTCAAATCAAAATAGAACGAGCACCTACGACTAAAGGGAATGGAATGTCGACCACAAGGTGAGATGATCTTCTAATACGAGGGCGAGTGACTGGTCAAGTCATGAAACTTAGTCATTTTGATCAACATGGCTGCAAGTGGACTGGGGTTATGTGTTTGAACTGACTACGACCAAAGTCGTGGCTGCTTCAACCAAACAAAAAAGGGCGACCCCTATTCAAACCGAAAGAAGTACCTCACCTCACTTACGAAGAAGTAGTAGTTAGAGCTGGGCTCCGAACTATGAGAGTTTGCTTTTGTTTCATGTTTCTAAGAGCGGTCTGTCTGATCAAATAAGGGATCAGACCGCTCCTGGTGTTCGAACTAGTCATTAATGGTTGGCTTCATTGGTACCCTTTCGGTATGCGTTGCGAACACTTTCATTTTTAGCGTCTCACCTTCTCTAGAGAAGTGAAACTCGAACGGATAGAGCAGATGGTCCAACTACATAACTTTTTCTTTTTCATTACTTCCATGGTCGTGCCTCGTGGCACGGCAGCACCCGTACTATTGAAATGGTTTGTCAGTAGAGATGTTCCCATAGGTGCCCCTTCTTCCAATGGTACTATAATTCCTATTCCTATCTCTTCATTCCCTCTTTTGGTCTATCTACATTCCAGGAAATTCATACGCTCCATGGACAGAGCAAAAAGTGGAGTCTTGGTCAGAGCAAGCCGCCCTATTCTATTACCAGACATAATTGGGAGAAGCTCACCCGAAACTAGAGCTAGAAACGCCTTATTTCGTTTCGTTCCCCTTCTTCATTTCCTTCTTCTCGAATCCAAGGGGGACTTCTCATATTTAGAATCTTTCTGCGGTGTGCTCTGTTTACTATTCTTTCGTACTTTCTTCTCTTTACCACGCGATAGGTCAGCGAAGCGTGAACGGGCGCGGAGAAGGAAACGCCAAACACTTCGGCCTAACGGGAATGAGCAACGACGAAATGACAAGATGAGGTTTTCTTCTTTCCTCCATTTAGAAAGAAGGGTCGAAGGTTTTGGGCCTGTAGCTTTCCCCGTCCCCCCTTCGTCGGGCGGTGCTTGTGTGTGGGGTGTGCCAACAGAAATCGGGCTTTTTGTTCTCGCCTTACCAACGAGCCGACAGCTGATAGCTGTTGGTCACGACTACTACCAAAAAGCTCCAATGAAGATGAATATTTCACATGGAGGAGTGTGCATCTGTATGTTGGGTGTTCTTCTGTCGTGCGACCCGGCGGCTTATGTGCGACCTGTGGCCCACGCCTCCTATTTGTTCAGGGCGGGCGGCGTGAACTCTGATTCGATCCGGGTATTCAATCCCGCCGCTGAGATGCTCAGTTGACTCCTTAACCTTGATAGGAAGATGGCTTATTCAATAATTCGTGCATAAGGGTAAGGAACTTTGGATGAACTAATGCGAATGGGTGTAAGCTTCGCTGCTCGGAAACACCCAGTGCTGACCACACTGAGAGACACGAAAGCGCAGGTAACGCCAGTTGGCGAAGTGGCGTTAAGCATCCCTAGCGGTACGAAAAGAGAGGTCGTGATGATATCATCTACGTCCGTACCGCTCCTCGTGGAGTAGATCCCGCATCCAACCAAGTCTTTGACCAGGGAACGGGAGAATTCCCACTACCGCTGGCAGGCCAGCCGGGCCGTGAGCGCGGTGGGAACGGACTTCCCAAAAAGCCAGCCCCGGCCCGGGGTCAGCATAGAATGAAGGGGACGGCCCTAACTAATGTTGTGTTGGCTTTACGGGTTGCGGGCGGAGAAAGAGCGGACGTGGGGACTCGGGTCGGGGCGCAGCCTAACTAAGAGAGCCATTCCATTTAGGGCGAGACAGAATGGGCGGGCACGAGCGGTCTGGTGTCCGAGCCAATTGGTCAGACGACGACTACTTCACTTATTAGTATTAGCCGCCTATCCCGGAATGAAATGGGATGGAATAGAAAGAACGCGAAGCGCTAGCGCTATAGGATTGGTTTTTGGGGGGGATAAGCTTGTGAAGAAGCAAGCTTATCCCCGCCCCGACCGGCAGCTGGCGGGTCTCCCCATCTCTCCTAAACTTCCCCCGGTCTTCGGCCCGAGCTGTATGAGGCAGAAACTCGTCTCACGTACGGTTCGGAGGCCGAGCCCCACCCCAGCAGTAATGGTGCGGCTTAGGTCAACTAACACAAAGAAGATACAGTTCACTCAACGATTGCCTTTGGGTTCCGAACTCCATATGGGGAAGGAGCGTTGTTGTTTGCGAGGTCTCGATCATTTACATGGACCCACTTCTCATTCCATTTGTGGGAATTTGATGATCTATAAACCGTCCCTAACGAACGATCGGCTCATGTTTGAGCATGATGAATCACTTCGTGCCGACCTGTTGCTAATAAACTTTCCGGCCTCATATGAGAATGGAAAACTGGAGCATTTTCTGCATCGGTGGATGAAGAATCGCGAAAATAAAAATTTCTGGTGTTCCATGTTCCCAGAAAAAAGATACTTTCGAGAAACGACGAGCACGACTGAAGTGGCTATACATACAAATCTATTTACGGATCTATATGCTTCGATTGGAACTGGAAGTTCCAGAACAGGCGGCTGGTATACCACCATAATGAAACTGCCTTTTATTTTTTTTATTCGGATAGGATTTATGTTGGCTTCGTTAGGAGGCTCGCGTAGTTTGTTACGTCAGCTCCAAAAGGATAAGTTGCGTTGGCATTGAGAAAGTTCCGTGGAGTTTATAATTGCATAAAAGGAGTCAAAGTAGTGGCTGCGGCGCGTCTAGGCACTTCACTTCAGAGCGGGCCGGCAGGCGGGCGAGACAGAATGGGCGGGCACTACTAACCAAGCCAAGCCTAGTTCTCGCCGATAGGCGCTGGTAGCTTGCTTCCAAGCCTTGCCTTATATAATAGTTGTGGCCATGGCCCGAAGGAGCCTTAACTTAAGCACTTGTACAATGCTCAAGTCAAGGCTCCATCCTACTCGTTGCCCAGAGCCTTTTCTTTATATTATATATTAGTAAAGCGTGCCATATATATTGAGGGAAGGGAAAAAGGGATATATTGAGGGAAGGGAAAAAGGGATATATTGAGGGAAGGGAAAAAGGGGTCTCTTTCCTCGCCCGATGGTAGAGGTCGATCCCCTATCACCTTCGGTGCCTCCTTGTGGTCCTTCTCTTTAGCTTTTCCTCGGCCTTTATTTAGAGCTAGTTGATAGGCCACTTTCCACATCCGATGCATCGAGATTTCATCTTGGATTTCTAACCTCAAGCCCTATCAAGCAAGGGATTCTTCGTCGGATTCGTTCAAGCCATTGCGAATAAACAATGGGTAGAACTCCGCAACTGTTAGGAGTAGGGGCTTTCTTGTACGCTTCTCTCCCCTCTATCTATCCTTTAAAGCGAAGTGAAACCTTTGGAACAAGCTTTGGGTCTAATCGGAGGGTAGACATTTTTCCCGCAACCTCGATCGCATCTTGTCCCATGTACTTCCCTTTGCCTTTCCGCTCACGCCTTGCTTGGACTTGATCCCACCAAATTAAGGCATGACCAGTGCTCAGGAATTTAATCTTCGCACACCTCGGGTAGTTCTTTCCAATCAAAGAACTTCTCTACGCTACTTAGCCAATCAAGAAAGTCCTCAGGATGCAATCGGCCATGGAAATCGGGAACGTCCACTTTGATCTCACGATCTCCTTGATCTCGATGCCCTTCTAAGACCCAGATCAAGCGCTTCCTTAAAAATATAAATTGGCTGGAACTTCTTCTTCATGAATAGTTCTTCGATCATGTGATCGGATTTGAATCGGAGGTCTTGAACTCGAGTTTGTGAGATACTCTTGCTGCCACCCTAGCTCTTTAATTTTTTCTTTAATTTATTTAATATTTAAGCCCATTTTTTCCCTAAAGACCCGGCTTCTTCTTCTTTCTTTTCTATAAAACTATCGCCTTCCTTGTACAATCATCTGACGAAGTATCATCTAACCGCCTTTACACTGACATTGGTTACAAACAATAGAAGCGAAATGGAGAAAAGGGAGTTAAGTTCTAAACTCCTTTTTTTTAATGATCTAATCTAATTGGAAAACAAAAAAGTGTGATAAAGTAAAGTCCCCCTTTCACAGAAAATGGTTGATGTATTTTTTTATTGGATTTGGATCCGTCGGGACTGACGGGGCTCGAACCCGCAGCTTCCGCCTTGACAGGGCGGTGCTCTGACCGATTGAACTACAATCCCAGGGGCGTACAGCCTACAAATTCTTCTATTCTTTTTTCTCATTGGATTTCATTCGAACTATTTAGTTTCGCCGTGTTGTAACAGAGACACGAATGATATACTTTATTATTATATATATTTATATATAATAATATTTATAAATGAAATAATATTTATAAATGAAATGCAGTGAACTCTAGTGGGCTAATTCATGAATTGAATCAAAAATGGGCCAGCGGTAGAGTCACGCTCTTTAAACGCCCTAAGAAATAGGCGTAAGTCATCGGTTCAAAGGCTTTTCTATTTTCCACGAAACTCCCGTCTTAGTCTTCATTTTTCAGAAGAGGATATAGATATGAAAAAAAGGTAACCGCCTGGTCTTGTCAAACCAGCGTTATATAATTATCCTGGCGAGTAGTTTTTTTTTTTTTTTTAGTTTTTAAGTGGAATGTTCATTATGATGATAAGTAGTCGATTAGGGAAACTGCTATGGTCACTACAGGGTATACTCTTCCTCATGTTTCATTATTCATATTTTATGTCCTGGGAAATATATATTCTATTATAGAAACCATTATGAATCGCCGCCAAAGTCTTCCTACTTCTCCATTGTTCCAATCAGATCCGAAAAATGAGAAATCAATCAAAAAAAGTCAGTGCACCTGAATTGAATCATGACTATATAAGATATTCATCTATTAATAGATGAAATCGTGGAAGCGGATCTTTGATTTCCTTGGACCACGTAAGAATTCGTCGTCCGATTGAATCTTCTTGTTCCTGGATGCTCCATAGAAATCCATCGCTATTCCTTTCCTCTACCGAGAAAGGTTCATTCCGAATCACAAGACAAGAGCAATCTCTCTTTTTTTTTTTTTCGTTATGGTAATGCAATGCAAGAGGTCGGAAATCAAGTTGTTTCTGATGATGAAAAGAGCTTTTTAATTTTTATGTTATGTGAATGAAAACCCGATATTTAAAGGTCGGTAATGTTAGAAGACGACTGTCGGTATCTGATGGTAAGATACCTATGGTCGGTATATCTTTGAAAGCTCATACGGAAAGAATAAACGGACTCCTCGAGGGCTACTTAAGTTAAGGCACTTTAGTGCAAACCAGAAGGACTGGAGCTGTTGGATGTTGCTCAGTGCTGCTATAACAACCAAAAAGCTCTGCGTCGAACTTCAGCCCCTTCGAGTTGGCCACGGGGCAACAGCCTCTGACGCCCCACACCATTGCGAAAAGAGGGGGCTTGCCCATCAGCCTACTTTGCCAAGAGGTGGCAGGATCGCAACGACCTAGCCCAAACCCACTTAGATAAAGCAGCAAGGCGTATGAAGGGAGCGACGACCCTTCTTGGAGATAACTCCAAAAGATCAACCAAACCTAGCCCAACCTACTTAAACAACCTAAAGGCTTGGCCCGGTCTGAAGGAAGAAGAAAGTAGACCTTGTAGAGAAGCGGATAGGAGAGGTAGCCTATAGACTCAAGCGATCAGCTCGGTGAAAACTCACCCCGTATTCCATGTGAGTCAGTTGACTTCGATTAGACCAGACCGACCCAGAGAGGAACGTGCCCGCAAGGGCACCACCAGAGCAGAGTAGGTTTAGGTTCACCTACTAAAGAAGAAGTTGAGTATATCATAGCTGACCGCACCATGCGCTAGCCCATACACCCACTGCGCGAGTGGAATACTACTTAGTCAAGTAGAAGGGCCAACCTGAAAGCGAGGCAAGCTGGGAACGAGCTGAAACTTACGATTCGAAGACCAAGTCAGAGACTACTGGACGTCTCGCAGAGCGACTCTCAACGAGGACGTTGAGACTTAAAAAAAAAAAAATGTTTTTTGGCTTAATCCGCCTTTACTAAAGATCAAGGAGCTTAATGCGTACTCCGGCTAATAAGGGAAAGGTTTTTTTTTCAAATCCAAGTTTGACTCTGTCCTTAGCGCAAGCGCTAAGTAAGCTAGCACCTTATGTAATTTAATGTAAAAAAACCGAGGAAAATAACGTCAAGTAGAAACTCACAAGGTCTTACGGCACGATCACTATATCTTTTTTTTTCTCTCCTCTATGGAAAGAGGGGACGATACGTGGCGTGGTATACCTAATCGTTTGGTGTCAACGAGACGTACGTAAGTCGACATAGCTCCATGTATATGTTCTTTGGAGCTAGAACCCATAAATAAATAGAATGAAATGAAATAATGGTGAGCCTAGGGCGACGAACATAAGATGGCTCAAGGATGTCTATACAAAGCCCTTCTCTTCTTCATTAATAAAGAAAAGAGGCAATGCACTCTTTGAATGGTACTTGATTCATAAAGAATGAATCTTTTGGTTAGAAGTTAGACGGACTTTATAAAAGGAAATGCCACA